GCAATTTGTATTCGATGTAATTACAAAAGATCAAAAAACAAAGAAAAAGAAAGATATTGGAATTAAAATAAAAGAAGTCAGTAAAAAGGTGTCTAGATGGTCATACAAATTAACCGAGGATTTGTTGGAAGAAGAGGAAAAAGAAAATGAAAAAGAATTAGAAGAAGAATTAGAAGAAGAAGAGCATGAGATTCATTCAAGAAGAGCCAAACGTGTTGTAATTTATAACGATAATGATCAAAATACCAATTCTATTTCTAGTACTAAGAATGCTAGTAACAATGAGAAAAATGATAATAAAACGGAAGAGGAAGAGGAAGAGGAAGAGGTAGCTCTGATACGTTACTCCCAACAATCGTGTTTTCGTCGCAATCTAATCAAAGGATCCATGCGCGCTCAAAGACGTAAAACAGTTATTTGGGACCTCTTTCAAGTAAATGCGCATTCCCCACTTTTTTTGGACCGTATATACAAAACATCTTTTTTTTATTCTTTTCATATTAATGAAATGAAGAATCTTATTTTGAGGAATTGGATGGGTAGAGAACGAGAATCTGAATTTAAAATTTTAGATTCCCATTTTGAAAATGAAGAGACAAAAGAAGAAAAGGATAAAAAAGAACGTATAGAAATATCAGAAGCTTGGGATACCTTTGTATTTATTCAAGCAATAAGAGGTTTAATGTTAGTAATCCAATCTTTTTTTAGAAAATACATTATATTGCCTTCATTTATAATAGCTAAAAATATTTTACGTATGTTATTATTTCAATTCCCCGAGTGGTACGAGGATTTGAAGGAATGGAATAGAGAAATGCATATTAAATGCACCTATAATGGTGTTCAATTATCAGAAACAGAATTTCCCCAAGATTGGTTAACAGACGGCATTCAGATAAAGATTCTATATCCTTTCTGTCTAAAACCTTGGCGAAAAGCTAAGGTACGATCTCATCATAGAGATCGAGGAGATTCAAAATATAAAAACAAAAATTTTTGTTTTTTAACAGTCTGGGGAATGGAAGCAGAACTTCCCTTTGGTTCTCCCCGAAAACGACCTTCTTTTTTTGAACCTATTTATAAAGAACTCAAAAAAAGAAATAGAAGGGTAAAAAATAAGATTTTACAAGTTATAAACTTTTTGAAGGAAAGAATAAAATCCTTTATATTTATAAAAGTTAGAAAAGAAAAAACAAAATGGGTCACTAAAATATTTATAGTTATCAAACTCATAATGAAAAAATTGGAAAAAATAAATCCAATTTTTTTATTTGAGTTGAGGAAAGAAAAAGTATATGAAATGAAGGAAAACGAAAAAGATTTACAAAAAAATAAAAAGATTCTTCGCGAATCATCTGTTCGAATTCGACCAAAAAATTGGTTAAATTATTCACTAATAGAAAGAAGAATGAAAGATCTTTCTGATAAGACAATAAAAATCAGGAATCAAATAGAACGAAACGAAAAAGAAAAAAAAAAAGATATAGTTCTAATTTATGATAATAAAAGGCCGGAATCTTTGAAAATCTTAAAAAGGAAAAATATCCGATTAATGCGTAAATCGCACTACTTTATAAAATCATTCATTGAAAAAATATACATAGATATTTTACTATGTACCATTAGCATTCCTAAGATCAATGCAAAACTTTTCTTTAAATCAAAAAAAAATATCTTTAATAAATCCATTTACAACAATAAAAGAAATAAAGAACAAGAAGGAATTGATGAAACAAATCAAAATACAATGAAGTTTCATTTTGGTTTGACTATAAAAAAGTTGTTTTCAAATACTTATAGTACTGAGAATAGGAATCCAAATTCCGATACTTATTGGAACTTATCTTCCCTATCTCAAGCATATGTATTTTACAAATTATCACAAACCCAATTACTTAATAAGGATCGCTTGAGACCTGTATTTCAATATAAAGGAAACTCTCCTTTTTTTAAGGAAAAATTAAAAGACTCTTGTATGATAATGATACACGGAATATTTGATTCCAAATCAAGACATAATAAAATTCATTCGTATGTAATGAACGAATGGAAAAACTGGTTAAAAGGTCATTATCAATACGATCCATCTCAAAAAAAATGGTCTCGATTAGTAACTAAAGAATGGCGAAATAGAATCAATCAACGCTGTATGATTCAAAACCAAAACAAGGAATCAATCCAATTGGATTTATATAAAAAATACCAATTCATTCATTCCATGAAAAAAAATAACTATGCAGCGGATTCTTTTATGAGTCAAAAAGAAAAATGGAAAAAAAATCACAGATATGATCTTTTATCATATAAATACATAAGTCCTCCTAATTCATATATTTCTGGATCAACATTAGAATTTGAAATAAACGGGGATCGAGAAATTCCATATCATTTCAATACATCGAAACCCGAATCATTTTATGTATTAGTAAGTATACCTAGTAATAATTATCTAGAAAAAGGATATATTATTGATAGGAATATAAATTTGGATAGAAAATATTTTGATTGTAGAATTCCTCATTTTTGTTTTAGAAAGAATATTGAGATCTGGACCAATGCACATATTGGCATGACGATTCATAAAAATACTAAGACTGAAATTAAAAATTTAAAAAAAATGAAAAAAAAAGATCTTTTTTCTACTACGGTTCGTCAAGACATCAAACCATGCAATCAAAAAAGAAACTTTTTTGATTGCATGGGAATGCATCAAGAGGGGTTCTCTGATACTGCATCAAATCATAATACTATATCCAATCTCGAATCTTGGTTCTTCCCAGAATTTGTGCAACTTTTTAACATATATAAGATTCAACCTTGGATCATTCCAATCAAATCACTCTTTTTTCATTTTAATAAAAATGAAAAAATAAATATAAATACAAAGAAAAATCCTCATGAATCGTCTAATAAAAAAGATCTTGAATTAGTAAATTACAAGCAGGAAGAACAAGAACAACAGGATCAAGGAAATCTTATATCGAATCTACGAAAACAAGAGAATAAAAAAGCTGTTGAAGAAGATTACGCAAGATTAGACATAGAAATTAAAAAGGGTAGAAAAAAAAAAAAATCTCAATATAAGAGAAAAAAACAAACGGAACTAGATTACTTTTTGAAAAAATATTTCCTTTTTCAATTAAGATGGGCTGATCCCTTGAATCAAAGAATAATGAACAATATTAGGGTATATTGTCTCCTACTTAGATTGATAAACCCAAAGGAAATTGCCATATCCTCGATTCAAAGAGGTGAAATAAATCTAGACGAAATGCTAATTCAAAAGGAGCTAGTTCTTACAGAATTGATAAGAAAGGGAATATTTATTATTGAACCAATTCGTCTATCTATAAGAAGGGACGGAAAATCTATTGTATATCAAACTATGGATATTTCATTGGTTGAGAAGAAGAAGCACCAAACAAATAGAAAATACGCAAAAAAAAGACATATTGAGAAAGAGGGGTTTGAAAAATCCATTCCACGATACAGCCACTTATTTTTTAGTGAAGACAAAAATCATTATGATTTCCTTATTCCTGAAAATATTCTATCTCCTAGGCATCGGAGAGAATTTCGAATTCTAATTTGTTTCAATTCACGGAATTGGAATGTTTTGGATAGAAATCCAAGATTTTGCAATGAAAAGAAAATAAAAAACTGTGGACAATTTTTGAATCAGAACAAGCATATTAACACCGATGCAAAAAATTTAATTAAATTCAAATTGTTTCTTTGGCCCAATTATCGATTAGAAGATTTAGCTTGTATGAATCGTTATTGGTTTGATACCAATAACAGCAGTCGTTTCAGTATGTCAAGAATACATATGTATTCACAATTCAGAATGAATTCAATTCAAATGCAAAATTAAAAAATTTTTATTTTTCTATTTTTTTTATATTTTATAGTGGATTTCCTACATATCGTGTGACATATTCTGTAGATGAAAGCCGAAATATATAGACTGTATAACATTAGAATTTCTAACACATGATGCTGATTTCATAGTGTATCCATTTTCACTAGGAGTAGCAGAACCTTTTTAGTTTAAGTAAAACTAAATCGTTCTATTTCGTGAATGCATATATTTATCAGACCCTTTTTATCCAATATCCAAATCCAATTTCGATTTATACTAGATGAAAATAACTGTCATAATAAATCTTATTATTTTTCCTGATCGGTAAAATTCACAGAAAATAAAAATTTTAATTTATTTTATGGTCAAAAATTCATTTATCTCAGTTATTCCACAAGAAGAAAAAGACGAAAATAGTGGGTCTGTTGAATTTCAAGTATTCCATTTCACCAGTAAGATACGGAGACTTACTTCACATTTAGAATTGCACAAAAGAGATTTTTTATCACAAAGGGGTCTGCGAATAATTCTGGGAAAACGTCAACGATTATTGACTTATTTGTCAAAGAAAAATAAAGTGCGTTATAAGAGATTAATGGATCAGTTAGATATTCGGGAACCAAAAACTCGTTAATTTAAATTAAATTTATTATTTGAGTTTATTATTATTTATTATTAGCCTTGTTATTTTTTTTTTTTATTAATTATTTATATTATATTTAATTATTTTATAATAATTATAATAATTGATAATAATTATTTAATATTTAATAATATAATAGTTTTATTTTAGATTTATATTATAGTTATTTTTTATATTATTTTTATATTATAGTTATAATATTAGAATATTCTTATTTTAATTTTTTTTTTTGATAGAATTTACATTTTATATATGACTATATGAATATGAATAGGATTATTTAGAATTACTAGAATTATACTAAATTCAATTTAAATTAGGATAAATTAGGATATATATATATGAAAAATGAAAATATAATGAAAATATAATATATTTAATATTAAGAAAATAAACATGATTCGTATGTACAACTCATATTTCATGGTTATTCAAACGTAAATCAAAGGATCTTGGCCCTTTCTCATAAACAGATTTTAAAATCTATTGATTCTATAAATTTTAAAAAATCATTGATTCGTCTGGTATCTACAATAGAAAATATATGATTTCCATCATTTTCTAATTAAAATTTTATCAGATCGAAAATCTTTTGTGTTCAAAACTTAAATTTATAGACCCAATGTCGCATTCAGTAAAAATTTATGATACATGTATAGGGTGTACCCAATGTGTACGAGCTTGTCCCACGGATGTATTAGAAATGATACCTTGGGACGGATGTAAAGCTAAGCAAATTGCTTCCGCGCCAAGAACCGAGGATTGTGTAGGTTGTAAGAGATGTGAATCCGCTTGCCCAACGGATTTTTTGAGTGTCCGTGTTTATTTATGGCATGAAACAACTCGCAGCATGGGTCTTTCTTATTGATATGTAACAAAAAACTCCCCTTGAATCATTTGATTCCTCTTTACCGAGAAAACTCCGTACTCGAGAAAAGAAAATAAAAATATATTATTCTTCTCCCGAGCACGGAGTTTTCTGGTCAAAATTTATCTTGTCTTTATCACGAGTTATTTTACTTGGTTAACAATACTTCTGGTTTTGCCGATATTTGCGGGTTCTTCAATTGTCCTTTTCCTTCATAAAGGAAATAAGGCGTATAGGAGGGATACTATATGTATATGTATCCTGGAGCTCCCTCTAATGACCTATGTATTTTGTTCCAATTGGACGATCCATTAAACCAATTGAAGGAAGATTCTAAATGGATAAATATTTTTTTATTTTCACTGGAGACTGGGAATCGATGGACTTTCCATAGGACCCATTTTACTGACAGGATTTATCACTTGAACCAACAAACATTAGATTTCGAAAAATTAGCTAATCAATCATATCCCACAGCATTGGAAATAATATTCCATTTTGGTTTTCTTATAGCTTATGCTGTCAAATCGCCGATGATACCCCTACATACATGATTACCAGATACCCACGGGGAAGCGCATTACAGTACATGTATGCTTCTAGCTGGAATCTTATTAAAGATGGGAACATATGGATTGATTCGGATCAATATGGAATTGTTAGCTCACGCTCATTCTAAATTCTCTCTCTGGTTGATCATAGTAGGAATAATACAAATCTTTTATGCAGCTTCAACATCTCTTGGTCAACGCAATTTTAAAAAGCATATTGCCTATTCTTACGTATCTCATATGGGTTTCATAATTATAGGAATTGGTTCTATAACTGGCATGGGACTCAATGGAGCCATTTTACAAATACTCTCTCATGGATTGATCGGTGCTGCACTTTTTTCTTAGCAGAAACGAGTTGGGATAGAATACGTTTTGTTTATCTCGACGAGATGGTGGGGAATATCTATCCCAATGGAAAAAATATTGATATTTACCATGTTTAGTAGTTTCTCGATGGCTTCTCTTGTATTACCAGGAATGAGTGGTTTTGTTGCAGAATTCTTAGTCTTTTTTGGAATAATTACTAACCAAAAATATCTTTTCATGCCAAAAATGTTAATTACTTTTGTAATAGCAATTGGAATGATATTAACTCCTATTTTTTTATTGTCTATGCTACGTCATATTTTCTATGAATACAAGCTATTCAATATACCAAACTATAAATTTTCATATTCTGGACCGCGAAAACTATTTCTTTCGATCTGTATCTTTCTACCTGTAATAGGAATTGAGATTTATCCTGATTTCGTTCTTCCGTTATCGGTTGACAAGGTACAAGTTATATTAGCTAATAATTTTTATTATTTTTATAGAAATATAGATACTAATTCTTTTTATAGCTTAGAAAATTCTAATTAATTAGAAGGAAAGTCTTATAATTCTTTGACTTTCATCTTTTCACGATTCTTCATTGTACAATGAAAAAAATGAAGAGTGAATTAGAATTGTAATGAAATACATCTAGAGTTTTTGAGAACCATTTGAATAATTCCTCCATTCAAACGGTTTTCAAAAACTCGCACAAATACTCATTGTCTATCAGACGATGTTTTTATGTGTTCTTCATGTAGTTTATTTTATTCAATTAGATATAAATGGGAATGAACCATAACTATGGAACCCGATTCCTAATAGATTGATCCCAAAATAGCATATCCAAATTAGGAGAAATCCTATAGAAGCCACAAATGCCGAATTTGTGCCTTGGTCTTGCAATTTTTTATTTGTTCTAATATGTAAATAGATTGCAAATATGGTCCAAGTAATAAATGCCCAAGTTTCCTTAGGATCCCAATTCCAATAAGAACCCCATGCTTCATTAGCCCATACTGCTCCAGAAAGAATGCCTATGGTTAAAAAGGTAAACCCTAAACTAATGACACGATAACTCCAATAATCCAAACGCTGAATTAATTGATATTTGTAAAAATTTAGAAATGAGAGAAAAGAAGTCTTTTTAAATACACTTTCTTTTTCGTTCAAATATTCTATCGTACCAACAAAGAAAAATGACTTCCTTAAGCTTATAAAATTCTTGTTAAAAAAAAAATCGATATTTTTTCGAAATGTAATCACTATAAGAGCAACTGATAATAATGATCCGCATAAAAGAACTGCATAGCTCAATAGCATCATACTGACATGCATCATTAACCAGTGAGACTGTAGAGCAGGTACTAATATTGCGGATTGATGCATTTCAATTGAAAGACCTGACGTGGCAAAACCTTGGGTAAAAATGGCACTTGGTGCAGTTATTGTGCTTAAATAATTTTTATGATTCCCAAGATATGGAATCATATGAATAATAGAGAAATTCCACGAAAGGAAGATTAATGATTCATATAAATTACTTAAGGGAAAATGTCCTGAAGAAATCCAACGAATAACTAAAAACCCTGTTATAGAGAAAAAAGTAGCTATCATCCCCTTTTCTGACGAATTACGCAATCCTTCTATTTCATAGACTAATAAGTTCATCAAATGAATCATAATCACAATTGAGATGATCGAAAAGGAAATATGAGTTAATATATGTTCTAAGGTCACAAATATCATAAACATAAAAAAGGGTCCTTATTAAATAATAAATAATTGAATATAATTATAATTTTAGGAGATTAAAATAAATATTAAAAAAAAAAAATACAATATACAATATACATTAATAATACATTAGTAATACATTAGTAAATGTCAATTATTTGTCTTCCAAGTCAAAAATATCAAATTTGAAGTTCTTTGAGACATATCAATTAAGATTTTTAAAAACGTTTTTTTGTACCAATAAAAAACTTTTTGACTGTCCGGTAGAAACAGATTTAGCTAAAGAAAAAGCTTTTACTGCCGCTAAAGAGCCTTTTTTTTTCCAAGGATTTCTACGAATATGCTTTTTTGACATAGAAGTACGTTTTTTTGGAACTGCCATTCAAAGATAGGTGACTCATTTTTATCGTTGTATGTGAAAGACATATATTGTTCAAAATGGATTACTCTTTATTAGTCATTACCTATAGCGATTCCATCAATATCAATAATATAAGAGCATAACTTTGAAAAATAAATAAATAAAAAACGAATTAAAATTCAATATCAATAATATAAAGTTATAATTAAAAAGTTATAATTAATTAAATGAAATATATAAAATATATAATTAATATAATTAAATATTAAATAAAATGTATAATATATAATAATGTATAATATATAATAATTAAATATATAATATGATTATGATATATAATAATATATGTAATAATATTCTTATTTTCTTATTTTCTTATTATTCTTATTATAATTCTTATTTTCTTATTATTCTTATTATAATATTATTCTTATTATAATATATAATAATATATATATATATATAATATAGATATATAATAAATATAGATATATAATATAATAATTATATAATAAATATAGATATATAATATAATAATTATATAATATAATAATAAATATTAAATAAATATTAATTTATAATTATATATAATTATAAATAATTATAAAACAATAATAAAATAAAAAAAGCTAGGCTTCTATTATAGTTATAGTTTATAATACATAAATGGAAAAGTTTATTATGAAAACTGAACTTACGAAAATACTAAAATACTAACTGAATATTCTTGATATTGAACTTGAACATTTCCATATGAATGGAAATGCATTTTGCTTCATTGTTTCCTAAACTCTATTGAATATAGACAATTCAACATGAATTTATTATTATTCTTTCAGGTAAGCCGCCATGGTGAAATTGGTAGACACGCTGCTCTTAGGAAGCAGTGCTAGAGCATCTCGGTTCGAGTCCGAGTGGCGGCATAAAATTATATAAAATTATAATTATATTCAATTATTTATTATTTAATAAGGACCCTTTTTTATGTTTATGATATTTGTGACCTTAGAACATATATTAACTCATATTTCCTTTTCGATCATCTCAATTGTGATTATGATTCATTTGATGAACTTATTAGTCTATGAAATAGAAGGATTGCGTAATTCGTCAGAAAAGGGGATGATAGCTACTTTTTTCTCTATAACAGGGTTTTTAGTTATTCGTTGGATTTCTTCAGGACATTTTCCCTTAAGTAATTTATATGAATCATTAATCTTCCTTTCGTGGAATTTCTCTATTATTCATATGATTCCATATCTTGGGAATCATAAAAATTATTTAAGCACAATAACTGCACCAAGTGCCATTTTTACCCAAGGTTTTGCCACGTCAGGTCTTTCAATTGAAATGCATCAATCCGCAATATTAGTACCTGCTCTACAGTCTCACTGGTTAATGATGCATGTCAGTATGATGCTATTGAGCTATGCAGTTCTTTTATGCGGATCATTATTATCAGTTGCTCTTATAGTGATTACATTTCGAAAAAATATCGATTTTTTTTTTAACAAGAATTTTATAAGCTTAAGGAAGTCATTTTTCTTTGTTGGTACGATAGAATATTTGAACGAAAAAGAAAGTGTATTTAAAAAGACTTCTTTTCTCTCATTTCTAAATTTTTACAAATATCAATTAATTCAGCGTTTGGATTATTGGAGTTATCGTGTCATTAGTTTAGGGTTTACCTTTTTAACCATAGGCATTCTTTCTGGAGCAGTATGGGCTAATGAAGCATGGGGTTCTTATTGGAATTGGGATCCTAAGGAAACTTGGGCATTTATTACTTGGACCATATTTGCAATCTATTTACATATTAGAACAAATAAAAAATTGCAAGACCAAGGCACAAATTCGGCATTTGTGGCTTCTATAGGATTTCTCCTAATTTGGATATGCTATTTTGGGATCAATCTATTAGGAATCGGGTTCCATAGTTATGGTTCATTCCCATTTATATCTAATTGAATAAAATAAACTACATGAAGAACACATAAAAACATCGTCTGATAGACAATGAGTATTTGTGCGAGTTTTTGAAAACCGTTTGAATGGAGGAATTATTCAAATGGTTCTCAAAAACTCTAGATGTATTTCATTACAATTCTAATTCACTCTTCATTTTTTTCATTGTACAATGAAGAATCGTGAAAAGATGAAAGTCAAAGAATTATAAGACTTTCCTTCTAATTAATTAGAATTTTCTAAGCTATAAAAAGAATTAGTATCTATATTTCTATAAAAATAATAAAAATTATTAGCTAATATAACTTGTACCTTGTCAACCGATAACGGAAGAACGAAATCAGGATAAATCTCAATTCCTATTACAGGTAGAAAGATACAGATCGAAAGAAATAGTTTTCGCGGTCCAGAATATGAAAATTTATAGTTTGGTATATTGAATAGCTTGTATTCATAGAAAATATGACGTAGCATAGACAATAAAAAAATAGGAGTTAATATCATTCCAATTGCTATTACAAAAGTAATTAACATTTTTGGCATGAAAAGATATTTTTGGTTAGTAATTATTCCAAAAAAGACTAAGAATTCTGCAACAAAACCACTCATTCCTGGTAATACAAGAGAAGCCATCGAGAAACTACTAAACATGGTAAATATCAATATTTTTTCCATTGGGATAGATATTCCCCACCATCTCGTCGAGATAAACAAAACGTATTCTATCCCAACTCGTTTCTGCTAAGAAAAAAGTGCAGCACCGATCAATCCATGAGAGAGTATTTGTAAAATGGCTCCATTGAGTCCCATGCCAGTTATAGAACCAATTCCTATAATTATGAAACCCATATGAGATACGTAAGAATAGGCAATATGCTTTTTAAAATTGCGTTGACCAAGAGATGTTGAAGCTGCATAAAAGATTTGTATTATTCCTACTATGATCAACCAGAGAGAGAATTTAGAATGAGCGTGAGCTAACAATTCCATATTGATCCGAATCAATCCATATGTTCCCATCTTTAATAAGATTCCAGCTAGAAGCATACATGTACTGTAATGCGCTTCCCCGTGGGTATCTGGTAATCATGTATGTAGGGGTATCATCGGCGATTTGACAGCATAAGCTATAAGAAAACCAAAATGGAATATTATTTCCAATGCTGTGGGATATGATTGATTAGCTAATTTTTCGAAATCTAATGTTTGTTGGTTCAAGTGATAAATCCTGTCAGTAAAATGGGTCCTATGGAAAGTCCATCGATTCCCAGTCTCCAGTGAAAATAAAAAAATATTTATCCATTTAGAATCTTCCTTCAATTGGTTTAATGGATCGTCCAATTGGAACAAAATACATAGGTCATTAGAGGGAGCTCCAGGATACATATACATATAGTATCCCTCCTATACGCCTTATTTCCTTTATGAAGGAAAAGGACAATTGAAGAACCCGCAAATATCGGCAAAACCAGAAGTATTGTTAACCAAGTAAAATAACTCGTGATAAAGACAAGATAAATTTTGACCAGAAAACTCCGTGCTCGGGAGAAGAATAATATATTTTTATTTTCTTTTCTCGAGTACGGAGTTTTCTCGGTAAAGAGGAATCAAATGATTCAAGGGGAGTTTTTTGTTACATATCAATAAGAAAGACCCATGCTGCGAGTTGTTTCATGCCATAAATAAACACGGACACTCAAAAAATCCGTTGGGCAAGCGGATTCACATCTCTTACAACCTACACAATCCTCGGTTCTTGGCGCGGAAGCAATTTGCTTAGCTTTACATCCGTCCCAAGGTATCATTTCTAATACATCCGTGGGACAAGCTCGTACACATTGGGTACACCCTATACATGTATCATAAATTTTTACTGAATGCGACATTGGGTCTATAAATTTAAGTTTTGAACACAAAAGATTTTCGATCTGATAAAATTTTAATTAGAAAATGATGGAAATCATATATTTTCTATTGTAGATACCAGACGAATCAATGATTTTTTAAAATTTATAGAATCAATAGATTTTAAAATCTGTTTATGAGAAAGGGCCAAGATCCTTTGATTTACGTTTGAATAACCATGAAATATGAGTTGTACATACGAATCATGTTTATTTTCTTAATATTAAATATATTATATTTTCATTATATTTTCATTTTTCATATATATATATCCTAATTTATCCTAATTTAAATTGAATTTAGTATAATTCTAGTAATTCTAAATAATCCTATTCATATTCATATAGTCATATATAAAATGTAAATTCTATCAAAAAAAAAAATTAAAATAAGAATATTCTAATATTATAACTATAATATAAAAATAATATAAAAAATAACTATAATATAAATCTAAAATAAAACTATTATATTATTAAATATTAAATAATTATTATCAATTATTATAATTATTATAAAATAATTAAATATAATATAAATAATTAATAAAAAAAAAAAATAACAAGGCTAATAATAAATAATAATAAACTCAAATAATAAATTTAATTTAAATTAACGAGTTTTTGGTTCCCGAATATCTAACTGATCCATTAATCTCTTATAACGCACTTTATTTTTCTTTGACAAATAAGTCAATAATCGTTGACGTTTTCCCAGAATTATTCGCAGACCCCTTTGTGATAAAAAATCTCTTTTGTGCAATTCTAAATGTGAAGTAAGTCTCCGTATCTTACTGGTGAAATGGAATACTTGAAATTCAACAGACCCACTATTTTCGTCTTTTTCTTCTTGTGGAATAACTGAGATAAATGAATTTTTGACCATAAAATAAATTAAAATTTTTATTTTCTGTGAATTTTACCGATCAGGAAAAATAATAAGATTTATTATGACAGTTATTTTCATCTAGTATAAATCGAAATTGGATTTGGATATTGGATAAAAAGGGTCTGATAAATATATGCATTCACGAAATAGAACGATTTAGTTTTACTTAAACTAAAAAGGTTCTGCTACTCCTAGTGAAAATGGATACACTATGAAATCAGCATCATGTGTTAGAAATTCTAATGTTATACAGTCTATATATTTCGGCTTTCATCTACAGAATATGTCACACGATATGTAGGAAATCCACTATAAAATATAAAAAAAATAGAAAAATAAAAATTTTTTAATTTTGCATTTGAATTGAATTCATTCTGAATTGTGAATACATATGTATTCTTGACATACTGAAACGACTGCTGTTATTGGTATCAAACCAATAACGATTCATACAAGCTAAATCTTCTAATCGATAATTGGGCCAAAGAAACAATTTGAATTTAATTAAATTTTTTGCATCGGTGTTAATATGCTTGTTCTGATTCAAAAATTGTCCACAGTTTTTTATTTTCTTTTCATTGCAAAATCTTGGATTTCTATCCAAAACATTCCAATTCCGTGAATTGAAACAAATTAGAATTCGAAATTCTCTCCGATGCCTAGGAGATAGAATATTTTCAGGAATAAGGAAATCATAATGATTTTTGTCTTCACTAAAAAATAAGTGGCTGTATCGTGGAATGGATTTTTCAAACCCCTCTTTCTCAATATGTCTTTTTTTTGCGTATTTTCTATTTGTTTGGTGCTTCTTCTTCTCAACCAATGAAATATCCATAGTTTGATATACAATAGATTTTCCGTCCCTTCTTATAGATAGACGAATTGGTTCAATAATAAATATTCCCTTTCTTATCAATTCTGTAAGAACTAGCTCCTTTTGAATTAGCATTTCGTCTAGATTTATTTCACCTCTTTGAATCGAGGATATGGCAATTTCCTTTGGGTTTATCAATCTAAGTAGGAGACAATATACCCTAATATTGTTCATTATTCTTTGATTCAAGGGATCAGCCCATCTTAATTGAAAAAGGAAATATTTTTTCAAAAAGTAATCTAGTTCCGTTTGTTTTTTTCTCTTATATTGAGATTTTTTTTTTTTTCTACCCTTTTTAATTTCTATGTCTAATCTTGCGTAATCTTCTTCAACAGCTTTTTTATTCTCTTGTTTTCGTAGATTCGATATAAGATTTCCTTGATCCTGTTGTTCTTGTTCTTCCTGCTTGTAATTTACTAATTCAAGATCTTTTTTATTAGACGATTCATGAGGATTTTTCTTTGTATTTATATTTATTTTTTCATTTTTATTAAAATGAAAAAAGAGTGATTTGATTGGAATGATCCAAGGTTGAATCTTATATATGTTAAAAAGTTGCACAAATTCTGGGAAGAACCAAGATTCGAGATTGGATATAGTATTATGATTTGATGCAGTATCAGAGAACCCCTCTTGATGCATTCCCATGCAATCAAAAAAGTTTCTTTTTTGATTGCATGGTTTGATGTCTTGACGAACCGTAGTAGAAAAAAGATCTTTTTTTTTCATTTTTTTTAAATTTTTAATTTCAGTCTTAGTATTTTTATGAATCGTCATGCCAATATGTGCATTGGTCCAGATCTCAATATTCTTTCTAAAACAAAAATGAGGAATTCTACAATCAAAATATTTTCTATCCAAATTTATATTCCTATCAATAATATATCCTTTTTCTAGATAATTATTACTAGGTATACTTACTAATACATAAAATGATTCGGGTTTCGATGTATTGAAATGATATGGAATTTCTCGATCCCCGTTTATTTCAAATTCTAATGTTGATCCAGAAATATATGAATTAGGAGGACTTATGTATTTATATGATAAAAGATCATATCTGTGATTTTTTTTCCATTTTTCTTTTTGACTCATAAAAGAATCCGCTGCATAGTTATTTTTTTTCATGGAATGAATGAATTGGTATTTTTTATATAAATCCAATTGGATTGATTCCTTGTTTTGGTTTTGAATCATACAGCGTTGATTGATTCTATTTCGCCATTCTTTAGTTACTAATCGAGACCATTTTTTTTGAGATGGATCGTATTGATAATGACCTTTTAACCAGTTTTTCCATTCGTTCATTACATACGAATGAATTTTATTATGTCTTGATTTGGAATCAAATATTCCGTGTATCATTATCATACAAGAGTCTTTTAATTTTTCCTTAAAAAAAGGAGAGTTTCCTTTATATTGAAATACAGGTCTCAAGCGATCCTTATTAAGTAATTGGGTTTGTGATAATTTGTAAAATACATATGCTTGAGATAGGGAAGATAAGTTCCAATAAGTATCGGAATTTGGATTCCTATTCTCAGTACTATAAGTATTTGAAAACAACTTTTTTATAGTCAAACCAAAATGAAACTTCATTGTATTTTGATTTGTTTCATCAATTCCTTCTTGTTCTTTATTTCTTTTATTGTTGTAAATGGATTTATTAAAGATATTTTTTTTTGATTTAAAGAAAAGTTTTGCATTGATCTTAGGAATGCTAATGGTACATAGTAAAATATCTATGTATATTTTTTCAATGAATGATTTTATAAAGTAGTGCGATTTACGCATTAATCGGATATTTTTCCTTTTTAAGATTTTCAAAGATTCCGGCCTTTTATTATCATAAATTAGAACTATATCTTTTTTTTTTTCTTTTTCGTTTCGTTCTATTTGATTCCTGATTTTTATTGTCTTATCAGAAAGATCTTTCATTCTTCTTTCTATTAGTGAATAATTTAACCAATTTTTTGGTCGAATTCGAACAGATGATTCGCGAAGAATCTTTTTATTTTTTTGTAAATCTTTTTCGTTTTCCTTCATTTCATATACTTTTTCTTTCCTCAACTCAAATAAAAAAATTGGATTTATTTTTTCCAATTTTTTCATTATGAGTTTGATAACTATAAATATTTTAGTGACCCATTTTGTTTTTTCTTTTCTAACTTTTATAAATATAAAGGATTTTATTCTTTCCTTCAAAAAGTTTATAACTTGTAAAATCTTATTTTTTACCCTTCTATTTCTTTTTTTGAGTTCTTTATAAATAGGTTCAAAAAAAGAAGGTCGTTTTCGGGGAGAACCAAAGGGAAGTTCTGCTTCCATTCCCCAGACTGTTAAAAAACAAAAATTTTTGTTTTTATATTTTGAATCTCCTCGATCTCTATGATGAGATCGTACCTTAGCTTTTCGCCAAGGTTTTAGACAGAAAGGATATAGAATCTTTATCTGAATGCCGTCTGTTAACCAATCTTGGGGAAATTCTGTTTCTGATAATTGAACACCATTATAGGTGCATTTAATATGCATTTCTCTATTCCATTCCTTCAAATCCTCGTACCACTCGGGGAATTGAAATAATAACATACGTAAAATATTTTTAGCTATTATAAATGAAGGCAATATAATGTATTTTCTAAAAAAAGATTGGATTACTAACATTAAACCTCTTATTGCTTGAATAAATACAAAGGTATCCCAAGCTTCTGATATTTCTATACGTTCTTTTTTATCCTTTTCTTCTTTTGTCTCTTCATTTTCAAAATGGGAATCTAAAATTTTAAATTCAGATTCTCGTTCTCTACCCATCCAATTCCTCAAAATAAGATTCTTCATTTCATTAATATGAAAAGAATAAAAAAAAGATGTTTTGTATATACGGTCCAAAAAAAGTGGGGAATGCGCATTTACTTGAAAGAGGTCCCAAATAACTGTTTTACGTCTTTGAGCGCGCATGGATCCTTTGATTAGATTGCGACGAAAACACGATTGTTGGGAGTAACGTATCAGAGCTACCTCTTCCTCTTCCTCTTCCTCTTCCGTTTTATTATCATTTTTCTCATTGTTACTAGCATTCTTAGTACTAGAAATAGAATTGGTATTTTGATCATTATCGTTATAAATTACAACACGTTTGGCTCTTCTTGAATGAATCTCATGCTCTTCTTCTTCTAATTCTTCTTCTAATTCTTTTTCATTTTCTTTTTCCTCTTCTTCCAACAAATCCTCGGTTAATTTGTATGACCATCTAGACACCTTTTTACTGACTTCTTTTATTTTAATTCCAATATCTTTCTTTTTCTTTGTTTTTTGATCTTTTGTAATTACATCGAATACAAATTGCAAAGATTTTGCTTGACTTTCTGAATCAATTATTTTTGCTTCTGTCAATAAAGGACATTTTTCAAAATTAAAAATGTGTCCGCACTCAGAAGATAATTCATCAATTGAGATGAAGGACTTTTCCGTTTTTTTTAAAAATGATTGACGGTAAATTCCTAAGGAATCATTAAGAAGTAGATCATGAAT